GCCCTCGTAGCTTAACTCATCAAAGCATGGCACTGAAGATGCCAAGATGGTGCTTACACCCGAGAGCAAAAGACTTAGTCCTAACCTTATTATTGGTTCCTGCTAGACATATACATGCAAGTATCCGCACCCCAGTGAAAATGCCCTCAAACCCTTCCCCATCCCGAGGCAAAAGGAGCAGGCATCAGGCACACCCAAGCAGTAGCCCAAGACGCCTTGCCCAGCCACACCCCCACGGGTATTCAGCAGTAATTAACATTAAGCAATAAGTGTAAACTTGACTTAGCCATAGCAACTCCACAGGGTTGGTAAATCTTGTGCCAGCCACCGCGGTCATACAAGAGACCCAAATCAATAATCACCGGCGTAAAGAGTGACTATACGTTATCATCATTAACTAAGATCAAAATGTAACTAAGCTGTCACAAGCCTAAGATCCACCAAAGCTCAACCTAACATCTTAGATCCAACGATTAACTTTAACCCACGAAAGCCAGGACACAAACTGGGATTAGATACCCCACTATGCCTAGCCCTAAATCCAGATACCCGCCCACACTAAAGTATCCGCCCGAGAACTACGAGCACAAACGCTTAAAACTCTAAGGACTTGGCGGTGCCCCAAACCCACCTAGAGGAGCCTGTTCTATAACCGATAACCCACGATCCACCCAACCACCCCTTGCCAACACAGCCTACATACCGCCGTCGCCAGCCCACCTCCCATGAGAGAATAATAGTGCGCTCAATAGTCCCCCACTAAAAAGACAGGTCAAGGTATAGCCTATGGGGTGGCAGAAATGGGCTACATTCTCTATTATAGAGCATTAACGAAAAAGGACATGAAAATCCGTCCTTAGAAGGAGGATTTAGCAGTAAAGTAAGATCATTTCCAGCCTACTTTAAGCCGGCTCTGGAGCACGTACATACCGCCCGTCACCCTCTTCACAAGCCACTCCTACCCATAAATAATAAACCCACCTACCAAGGCTAAAGACGAGGCAAGTCGTAACAAGGTAAGTGTACCGGAAGGTGCACTTAGACTACTCAAGACGTAGCTATAAATGTAAAGCATTCAGCTTACACCTGAAAGATATCTCCCACGAGATCGCCTTGATGCCCGCTCTAGCCCAACCAACTCACCCTAACAGGACAGCAACAAACCCACTTCCCCCACCAAACTAAAACATTCTAACCCCCTAAGTATAGGCGATAGAAAAGGAACTTAGGCGCAATAGAGATCCCGTACCGCAAGGGAAAGCTGAAATAATAATGAAACCCTTAAAGCAAGAAAAAGCAAAGACTAACCCTTATACCTCTTGCATCATGATTTAGCAAGAACAATCAAGCAAAGTGAACTAAAGTTTGACCCCCCGAAACCCAAGCGAGCTACTTTTAAGCAGCTAAAATTGAGCAAACCCGTCTCTGTAGCAAAAGAGTGGGAAGACTTATCAGTAGAAGTGAAAAGCCAATCGAGCTGGGTGATAGCTGGTTACCTGCCAAACGAATCTTAGTTCCCCCTTAACCCTTCCACAAGGACATCTACCTAAACCCAATATTCCATGAAAGAGTTAAGAGCAACTCGAAGGAGGTACAGCTCCCTCGAAAAAGAAAACAACCTCTCCTAGCGGATTAACACCCTTCCCTCCCCCCTAATGTGGGCCTTTAAGCAGCCACCAACAAAAGAGTGCGTCAAAGCTCCCACCATCAAAAATCCTTAAACTCACCTGATTCCCTTACCACAAGCAGGTTAATCTATGACAATAGAAGAATTAATGCTAAAATAAGTAACTTTGGGGCCCCCCCTCTACGGCGCAAACTTACATTTACACATTATTAAACAGACAACCTATATTATTAATTTTAACAAGACTACATATTAACCAACCTGTTAAGCCAACCCAGGAGCGCCCACAAGAAGATTAAAATTTACAGAAGGAACTCGGCAAACTAAAGACCCGACTGTTTCCCAAAAACATAGCCTTCAGCAACCAACAAGTATTGAAGGTGATGCCTGCCCAGTGACCACAACGTTCAACGGCCGCGGTATCCTAACCGTGCGAAGGTAGCGCAATCAATTGTCTCATAAATCGGGACTTGTATGAATGGCTAAACGAGGTCTTAACTGTCTCCTGTAAATAATCAGTGAAATTGGTATTCCCGTGAAAAAACGAGAATGGTAACATAAGACGAGAAGACCCTGTGGAACTTTAAAATCATCGACCACCTTATCACCTGCACAATCCACGTAGATTCACTACCATAAAACAATTGGTCGACATTTTTTGGTTGGGGCGACCTTGGAGAAAAACAAATCCTCCAAACCTTCCAGACCACCACTCTTCACCCAGACCTACCCATCAAAGTACCAACAGTAATCCAGACCCAATATAATTGATCAATGGACCAAGCTACCCCAGGGATAACAGCGCAATCTCCTCCAAGAGCCCATATCGACAAGGAGGTTTACGACCTCGATGTTGGATCAGGACAACCTAATGGTGCAGCCGCTATTAAGGGTTCGTTTGTTCAACGATTAACAGTCCTACGTGATCTGAGTTCAGACCGGAGCAATCCAGGTCGGTTTCTATCTATGAGTACGCTTCCCCTAGTACGAAAGGACCGGAGAAGCGGGGTCAATACTAAAAGCACACCCCCCCCTCTAAGCAGTGAACCCAACTCAACTGCCAAGAGGCTCACACTTCCCCTACCACCTATATACCCCTAGAAAAGGAGTCACAGCTAGCGTGGCAGAGCTCGGTAAATGCAAAAGGCTTAAGCCCTTTACCCAGAGGTTCAAATCCTCTCCCTAGCTAATCTTATGACCCTCCCAACCTCAATAAGCCTACTAATCCTATCACTATCATACGTACTTCCCATCCTAATCGCTGTAGCCTTCTTAACGCTTGTGGAACGAAAAGTCCTAAGCTATATGCAGGCTCGAAAGGGCCCAAACATTGTGGGCCCTTTTGGTCTACTTCAACCCATTGCAGACGGGGTAAAACTATTCATCAAAGAACCCATTCGCCCATCCACCTCCTCCCCCTTCCTCTTTATAGCCACCCCCATTCTAGCCCTACTCCTAGCCCTCACCATTTGAGTCCCCCTACCCCTGCCATTCCCAATAGCTGACATAAACCTAGGACTACTATTCCTCCTAGCAATATCCAGCCTCACTGTCTACTCCCTCCTATGATCAGGATGAGCATCAAACTCAAAATACGCCCTAATTGGAGCCCTCCGAGCAGTCGCCCAAACAATCTCCTACGAAGTCACCTTAGCCATTATTCTCCTATCAATAGTAATTTTAAGCGGCGGCTATACTCTATCCACCCTAGCCACCGCCCAAGAACCCATCTACCTCATCTTCTCCTCATGACCCCTCGCAATAATATGATACATCTCCACCCTTGCCGAAACCAACCGAGCCCCCTTCGACCTTACAGAAGGTGAATCCGAACTAGTATCAGGATTTAACGTTGAATACGCCGCAGGGCCTTTTGCCCTGTTCTTTTTAGCCGAATACGCTAACATCATACTCATGAACACCCTAACCACCATCCTATTCCTAAACCCAAGCACCCTAAACCTCCCCCACAACCTATTTCCCATCACACTGGCCACAAAAGTTCTCCTCCTCTCATCCGTATTCCTGTGAATTCGAGCCTCCTATCCACGATTCCGCTATGACCAATTAATACACCTCCTATGAAAAAGCTTCCTACCTCTGACATTAGCCCTATGCCTCTGGCATACCAGCATACCAATTAGCTACGCTGGTTTACCCCCTATCTAAGGAAGTGTGCCTGAATAAAGGACCACTGTGATAAAGTGAACATAGAGGTATAACAATCCTCTCACTTCCTCAAACTTAGAAAAGTAGGAATCGAACCTACACGAAAGAGATCAAAACTCTTCATACTTCCCCTATATTATTTTCTAGTAAGGTCAGCTAATTAAGCTATCGGGCCCATACCCCGAAAATGATGGTTCAACCCCCTCCCCTACTAATGAACCCCCACGCAAAACTAATCATTACCCTCAGCCTAATCGCAGGAACCACCATTACAATCTCCAGCAATCACTGAATCATAGCCTGAACTGGCCTAGAAATCAACACCCTAGCCATCATCCCCCTCATTTCAAAATCCCACCACCCACGAGCAATCGAAGCCGCAATCAAATATTTCCTCACTCAATCGACTGCATCTGCTCTAATCCTCTTCTCCAGTATAATTAACGCCTGATCTACCGGCCAATGAGACATCACACAACTCAACAACCCAGTGTCATGCCTCATAATAACAACAGCCATCGCAATCAAACTTGGACTAGCCCCATTCCATTTCTGATTCCCAGAAGTACTTCAAGGATCCACTCTTACCACCACCCTCCTACTCTCAACTCTCATAAAATTACCCCCAACAGTCCTCCTTCTACTCACGTCACAATCCCTCAATCCCTCCCTTCTCACCCTCCTAGCAATCACCTCGGCAATACTGGGAGGCTGAATGGGCCTAAACCAAACACAAACACGAAAAATCCTAGCCTTCTCATCTATCTCCCACCTAGGTTGAATAACAGTAATTATTATCTATAACCCCAAACTCACCCTCCTTTCATTCGCTATCTACACATTACTCACATCAACCGTAATCCTATCCCTCAACCAATCTAAAATCCTCAAACTATCGACCATACTCATTTCATGAACAAAGACCCCCATACTAAACGCTACCCTAATACTCACACTCTTATCCCTGGCCGGCCTCCCACCCCTCACCGGCTTCATACCAAAATGACTCATCATCCAAGAACTCACTAAACAAGAAATAACTCCCACAGCCACAATCATCACCCTCCTCTCCCTCCTAGGACTGTTCTTCTACCTTCGCCTTGCATACCACTCAACAATCACACTCCCCCCTAACTCCTCCAACCACATAAAACTATGATACATCCATAAAACACCAAATATCTTCACCCCTATCTTAACCTCCCTATCAACCCTTTTACTACCCCTATCCCCCCTAATCATCACCATAATATAGAAACTTAGGATTAACCTGCCGCCCAAACCAAAGGCCTTCAAAGCCTTAAATAAGAGTTAAACTCTCTTAGTTTCTGCCCCATTAAGGCCAACAGGGCACTAACCTGTATCTCCTGAATGCAAATCAAGTGCTTTCATTAAGCTAAAGCCTCACACCTAGACAGATGGGCCTCGATCCCATTAAACCCTAGTTAACAGCTAGGTGCCTTACCTTTTGGCTTCTGCCTATAAAACTCCGGCACACTTCTAGTGTACATCAATGAGCTTGCAACTCACCATGAATTTCACTACGGAGTCGATAAGAAGAGGAATTAAACCTCTGTAAAAAGGACTACAGCCTAACGCTTTAACACTCAGCCATCTTACCTGTGACCCTTATTAACCGATGATTATTCTCAACTAATCATAAAGACATTGGCACTCTCTATCTAATCTTTGGCACATGAGCAGGCATAATCGGCACAGCACTTAGTCTACTGATTCGCGCTGAACTAGGCCAACCTGGCACCCTCCTCGGAGATGACCAAATCTATAACGTAATCGTTACAGCCCATGCTTTCGTCATAATCTTCTTCATAGTTATACCTATCATGATCGGGGGCTTTGGAAACTGATTGGTACCACTCATAATTGGCGCCCCAGACATAGCCTTCCCACGCATGAACAACATAAGCTTCTGACTGCTCCCCCCCTCCTTCCTTCTACTCCTAGCCTCTTCCACAGTAGAAGCTGGAGCTGGCACAGGATGAACTGTCTATCCACCCCTAGCTGGTAACCTAGCCCACGCCGGAGCATCTGTAGACCTAGCTATTTTTTCCCTTCATCTGGCTGGCGTCTCATCAATTTTAGGTGCCATCAACTTTATTACTACCATTATCAACATGAAACCACCAGCCCTATCACAGTATCAAACTCCCCTATTCGTTTGATCCGTCCTCATCACCGCCATCCTCCTACTACTCTCCCTACCAGTTCTTGCTGCTGGCATCACCATGCTACTAACTGACCGAAACCTTAACACCACCTTCTTCGACCCTGCAGGAGGCGGAGACCCAATCCTTTACCAACACCTATTCTGATTCTTCGGACACCCCGAAGTCTACATCCTCATCCTACCAGGATTCGGAATAATTTCACACGTAGTTGCCTTCTATGCGGGGAAACAAGAACCTTTCGGGTACATAGGAATAGTATGAGCAATGCTTTCAATTGGATTCCTAGGCTTCATTGTATGAGCCCATCACATATTTACAGTCGGAATAGACGTTGATACCCGAGCCTACTTCACATCAGCCACTATAATCATCGCCATCCCAACTGGCATTAAGGTTTTCAGCTGACTCGCCACTCTACATGGAGGGACAATCAAATGAGATCCCCCCATGCTATGAGCCTTAGGATTTATCTTCCTATTTACCATCGGAGGGCTAACAGGCATCGTCCTTGCCAACTCCTCTCTAGATATCGCCCTTCATGACACCTACTACGTAGTTGCCCACTTCCACTACGTTCTTTCAATAGGAGCAGTCTTTGCCATCCTAGCCGGATTCACTCACTGATTCCCCCTTTTCACGGGCTTCACCTTACACCCTACATGAACTAAAGCACACTTCGGAGTAATATTCGCAGGAGTTAACCTAACCTTCTTCCCTCAGCACTTCCTAGGACTAGCCGGAATACCTCGACGCTACTCAGACTACCCCGACGCATACACCTTATGAAATACCCTATCCTCAATCGGCTCCCTAATTTCAATGACAGCCGTAATCATGCTCATGTTCATCGTCTGAGAAGCTTTCTCGGCAAAACGAAAAGTACTCCAACCAGAATTAACTACCACTAACATTGAATGAATCCACGGCTGCCCTCCTCCCTACCACACCTTCGAAGAACCAACCTTTGTCCAAGTACAAGAAAGGAAGGAATCGAACCCTCACATGCTGGTTTCAAGCCAACCGCATCAAACCAATTAATGCTTCTTTCTTATGAGACGTTAGTAAACCAATTACATAGCCTTGTCAAGGCTAAATCATAGGTGAAAACCCTATACATCTCCCATGGCAAACCACTCTCAACTAGGATTCCAAGACGCCTCATCCCCAATCATAGAAGAACTCGTTGAATTCCACGACCACGCCCTAATAGTAGCCCTAGCAATCTGCAGCCTAGTACTATACCTTCTAACACTTATACTTCTAGGAAAACTATCATCTAATACCGTAGACGCCCAAGAAGTCGAACTAATCTGAACTATCCTCCCCGCTATCGTCCTTGTCCTACTTGCCCTCCCCTCCCTGCAAATCCTCTATATAATAGACGAAGTCGATGAACCTGACCTCACACTAAAAGCCATCGGTCACCAATGATACTGAACCTACGAGTATACTGACTTTAAAGACCTCTCATTTGACTCCTACATGACCCCAACAACAGATCTCCCTCAAGGCCACTTCCGCCTCCTAGAAGTTGATCATCGAATTGTAATCCCCATAGAATCTCCGATCCGAGTTATCATTACCGCCGATGACGTCCTCCACTCTTGAGCTGTCCCCACCTTAGGAGTTAAAACAGACGCCATCCCAGGACGACTAAATCAAACCTCTTTCATTACCACCCGACCGGGAGTATTCTACGGCCAATGCTCAGAAATCTGCGGAGCTAACCATAGCTTTATACCTATTGTAGTAGAATCCACCCCCCTTAAACACTTCGAAGCCTGATCCTCACTCCTATCATCCTAACCATTAAGAAGCTATGCACCCAGCACTAGCCTTTTAAGCTAGAGAAAGAGGACCCCCCCTCCTCCTTAATGACATGCCCCAACTAAACCCAAACCCATGATTCACCATTATACTTATAACCTGATTCTCCTTCTCTTTACTCATCCAACCTAAACTTCTATCTTTTACACCCACAAACCCTCCTACAAACAAAACCCTACCAACAAAGCCCACCCCTTGAACCTGACCATGAACTTAAGCTTCTTCGACCAATTCTCAAGCCCATACCTCATAGGCATCCCACTAGTCCCCCTATCCCTCCTCCTCCCAGCTCTACTACTACCATCACCTAGCCACCGATGAATTAACAACCGCCTCTCTACTCTCCAACTTTGACTAACCCTCCTCATCACAAAACAACTAATAAATCCCCTTAACAAAACTGGTCACAAATGAGCCCTCCTACTAACCTCACTTATACTTTTCCTCCTCTCCATCAACCTCCTAGGCCTCCTCCCTTACACCTTTACCCCCACCACACAACTATCCATGAACATAGCCCTAGCCTTCCCACTCTGACTAGCAACACTCCTAGTAGGCCTACGAAACCAACCCTCTTCATCCCTGGGCCACCTGCTTCCCGAAGGGACCCCTACCCCACTAGTCCCAGCACTCATCCTCATCGAAACAACTAGCCTACTCATTCGACCTTTAGCCCTAGGTGTACGCCTAACAGCTAACCTCACAGCCGGCCACCTACTCATCCAACTCATCTCCACCGCTACAATTACCCTCCTTCCAATAATACCACCCATTTCAATCCTAACAGCACTCATCCTACTCCTACTCACCATCCTAGAAGTAGCAGTCGCCATAATTCAAGCTTACGTATTCGTTCTCCTCCTAAGTCTATACTTACAAGAAAACATCTAATGGCACACCAAGCACACTCCTACCACATAGTTGACCCAAGCCCATGACCAATCTTAGGTGCAACCGCAGCACTATTAACCACCTCAGGACTAATTATATGATTCCACTACAACTCCGCCACCCTACTAGCAGCAGGCCTCCTTTCAATATTCCTAGTCATACTTCAATGATGACGAGATGTTGTTCGAGAAAGCACCTTCCAGGGTCACCACACCCCTACTGTACAAAAAGGCCTTCGATATGGAATAATCCTCTTTATCACATCAGAGGCCTTCTTCTTCCTTGGATTTTTCTGAGCTTTCTTCCACTCTAGCCTAGCCCCAACACCAGAACTTGGAGGGCAGTGACCACCAACAGGAATCAAACCCCTAAACCCCCTAGAAGTACCCCTCCTAAACACAGCAATCTTACTAGCCTCGGGCGTCACTGTCACATGAACCCACCACAGTATTACAGAACGCAACCGAAAACAAGCCATCCATGCACTAACCTTAACTATCCTCCTTGGATTCTACTTTACCGCCCTCCAAGCAATAGAATATCACGAAACATCATTTTCAATCGCTGATAGCGTCTACGGCTCCACCTTCTTCATTGCCACAGGATTCCACGGACTACACGTAATCATCGGCTCACTATTCTTAACAGTTTGCCTCCTACGACTAATCAAATTCCACTTCACATCAGACCACCACTTCGGATTCGAAGCAGCAGCCTGATACTGACACTTCGTAGACATCATCTGACTATTCCTCTACATAACCATTTACTGATGAGGATCCTGCTCTTCTAGTATAACTATTACAATTGACTTCCAATCTCTAAAGTCCGGTCTGTAGCCCGGAGAAGAGCAATGAACACCCTCACATTCACATTATCCCTATCCCTCATCCTCAGCATTATCTTAACCACCCTTAACTTTTGACTAGCCCAAATAAGCCCAGACTCAGAAAAACTATCACCATACGAATGTGGATTTGACCCCCTAGGATCAGCTCGACTCCCCTTCTCAATTCGATTCTTCCTCAGTAGCCATCCTATTCCTCCTATTCGACCTAGAAATCGCCCTACTTCTCCCACTTCCATGAGCCACCCAACTTCAATCCCCCCTCACAACCCTTACCTGAACCACCACCATCATCACCCTACTCACACTAGGCCTAATCTACGAATGAACACAAGGCGGCCTAGAATGAGCAGAATAATAGGAAGTTAGTCTAACCAAGACAGTTGGTTTCGGCCCAACAAATTATAGCTACACCTATAACTTCCTCATGTCACCCCTACACTTCAGCTTCTACACCGCATTCGTCCTCAGCAGCCTCGGACTAGCATTCCATCGAACTCATCTAATCTCCGCCCTCCTATGCCTAGAAAGCATAATACTGTCCATATTTATCCCCCTCTCCCTATGACCAATCGAAAGCTCAACCCCATCCTTCACCCTAGTACCCATCCTTATACTAGCCTTTTCAGCATGCGAAGCTGGAACCGGACTAGCCATACTAGTCGCATCCACACGAACACACGGCTCCGACCACTTACACACCTTAAATCTACTACAATGCTAAAAATCATTCTCCCAACAGCCATACTCCTCCCTACAGCCCTCCTATCCCCTCTAAAAACCATATGAACAAGTATCACAACATACAGCCTCTTAATCGCCTCTATTAGCCTCCAATGACTCACTCCATCCTACTACCCTTCAAAAAACTTAACCCCTTGAACAAACATTGACCAAATCTCAACTCCCCTACTAGTCCTCTCCTGCTGATTTCTCCCACTCATAGTCCTAGCAAGCCAAGGACACCTACAACATGAACCCAATGTACGAAAGCGAATATTTATCTCAGCCCTAATCACTATTCAACCGTTCATCATCCTAGCATTCTCAGCTACAGAACTTATTTTATTCTACATCGCATTTGAGGCAACCCTAATCCCAACCCTAATCCTCATCACACGATGAGGCAACCAACCAGAACGACTTAGTGCCGGCATCTACCTATTATTCTACACCCTAATCAGCTCACTACCCCTATTAATCGCCATTCTATACCTTCACTCAAAAATCGGAACCCTCCATCTACCAATCCTCAAACTAACCCCACCAAACCCTCTAACCCAATGATCAAGCCTAATATTCAACCTAGCCCTCCTCATAGCATTCATAGTTAAAGCCCCCCTATATGGCCTCCACCTATGACTACCCAAAGCCCATGTAGAAGCACCCATTGCAGGATCCATACTCCTCGCTGCCCTTCTGCTTAAACTAGGAGGATATGGGATCATACGAATCACCCTACTTATAGGACCATCATCACCACACCTCCACTATCCATTTCTCACACTAGCCCTATGAGGAGCCCTAATGACAAGCTCCATCTGCCTACGCCAAACAGACTTAAAATCCTTAATCGCCTACTCATCCGTCAGCCACATAAGCCTAGTTATTGCCGCAAGCATAATCCAAACCCACTGATCATTCCACGGAGCAATAATCCTTATAATCTCCCACGGACTCACATCCTCCCTATTATTCTGTCTAGCTAACACAAATTACGAACGTACACACAGCCGTATCCTCATCCTTACACGAGGCCTACAACCTCTCCTCCCACTCATATCTACATGATGACTTCTAGCCAACCTAACCAACATAGCACTACCCCCAACTACTAACCTAATAGCAGAACTAACAATCATAATCTCCCTCTTCAATTGATCCCTCCCCACCATAATCTTAACTGGAACCGCAACCCTACTAACAGCAACCTATACCCTCTACATACTCCTATCAACCCAACGAGGCACCCTCCCAACTCACATCACATCCATCCCTAATTCAAACACACGAGAACATCTCCTCATAACCCTTCACATCGCCCCCCTACTAGCCCTCATCCTCAAGCCGGAATTAATCTCTGGAGCCCCCTTATACCAACATAGTTTAATCCAAACATTAGATTGTGATTCTAAAAATAGGAGTTCAAGCCTCCTTGTTAGTCGAGGGGGAAGAATAAATCAGCAAGAGCTGCTAACTCTTGCATCCGAGCCTCAAACCTCGGCCCCCTTAACTTTTAAAGGATAACAGTAATCCACTGGTCTTAGGAGCCACTCATCTTGGTGCAACTCCAAGTAAAAGTAATGGAAACAACACTAATCCTTAATACCCTAACCCCCTTAACACTCATAACCCTTCTCACCCCAATCACCCTCCCTCCCCTGCTAAAACTCAAAAACACCCCCCTAACCATCTCCAAAACCATTAAAACCTCCTTCCTAATCAGCCTCATCCCATCAACCATCTTCACCTACTCAGGAATAGAAGCCCTCACAACCTATTGAGAATGACAACTCACCCCCAACTTCAAAATCCCCATGACCCTAAAAATAGACTCATATTCCATAATATTTTTTCCCATCGCACTATTCGTATCATGATCCATCTTAGAATTCGCAACATGATACATAGCCTCAGAACCCCTTATCACAAAATTCTCCACTTACCTATTAATTTTCCTCATTGCTATATTAACACTAACCATTGCAAACAACATATTCCTCCTATTCGTAGGCTGAGAGGGAGTAGGAATCATATCATTCCTCCTTATTGGCTGATGACAAGGGCGAGCTGAAGCAAACACAGCCGCCCTTCAAGCCATAATCTACAACCGAATCGGAGACATTGGCCTCATCCTTAGCATAGCATGACTAGCCACCTCACTAAACTCATGGGAACTCCAACAGGCCACTAACCCCCACCAAACCCCGCTCCTTCCCCTCCTAGGCCTAATCCTTGCTGCCACGGGCAAATCAGCCCAATTTGGCCTCCACCCTTGGCTCCCAGCAGCAATAGAAGGTCCAACCCCAGTCTCCGCTCTACTTCATTCCAGCACAATAGTCGTAGCAGGAATCTTCCTCCTCATCCGCACACACCCATTTTTAACCTCCAACAAAACAGCCCTAACCACATGCCTCTGCCTAGGCGCCCTATCAACACTCTTTGCCGCCACATGTGCCCTCACCCAAAACGACATCAAAAAAATCATTGCCTTCTCCACCTCAAGCCAACTAGGCCTCATAATAGTCACGATCGGACTCGACCTTCCACAACTAGCCTTCCTCCACATTTCAACCCACGCCTTCTTTAAGGCCATACTATTCCTCTGCTCCGGCCTAATCATCCACAGCCTAAATGGAGAACAAGACATCCGAAAAATAGGTTGCCTGCAAAAAACTCTCCCCATAACCACCTCATGCTTAACCATCGGCAACCTAGCCCTAATAGGAACTCCCTTCTTAGCCGGATTTTATTCTAAAGACCTAATTATTGAAAGCCTTAACACCTCATACATCAACACCTGAGCACTAACACTTACACTACTCGCCACATCATTCACTGCAACCTACAGCCTACGAATAACCATCCTAGTACAGACAGGATTCAATCGCACCCCACCAATCACACCAATCAATGAAACCGCCCCATCAGCCATCTCCCCAATCATCCGACTAGCCTTAGGCAGCATCATGGCAGGCCTCCTAATCTCCTCCATCATGCTACCAACAAAAACCCCCCCAATGACTATACCTACCATCACAAAAACCGCTGCTATCATTATCACTATCCTAGGAATTACCCTCGCCCTAGAACTATCAAACACACCTTCCCCACACAAACAAAACCCCCTTACAAACTTCTCCCTCTCACTAGGCTACTTCAACCACCTCATACACCGACTTAACCCCCTCATCCCCCTACACGCAGGACAAAAAATCGCCTCCCACCTAATTGACATGACATGGTACAAAAAAATGGGCCCCGAAGGCCTCGCAAACCTTCACCTAACAATAACCAAAATCTCCACCCCCCTCCACACAGGCCTAATCAAAACATACCTAGGATCCTTTGCCCTCACAATCATAACAATCATCCTAACCCTCCCCAAATAAACTAATGGCCCCCAACATCCGAAAATCCCACCCACTAATAAAAATCATCAATAACTCCCTAATCGACCTCCCCACCCCATCCAACATCTCCGCCTGATGAAACTTTGGCTCCCTATTAGGAATCTGCCTAGCCACTCAAATCATCACCGGACTCCTCTTAGCCATACACTACACTGCGGACACCACCCTAGCCTTCTCCTCAGTCGCCCACACATGTCGAAACGTACAATACGGATGACTCATCCGCAACCTCCATGCAAATGGCGCCTCATTCTTCTTCATCTGCATCTATCTACACATTGGACGGGGCATCTACTACGGCTCCTACCTCTATAAAGAAACCTGAAACACCGGAGTCATCCTTCTCCTAACCCTCATAGCAACTGCTTTCGTAGGCTACGTCCTCCCATGAGGCCAAATGTCCTTCTGAGGAGCTACCGTCATCACCAACCTATTCTCAGCTATTCCATACATCGGACAAACACTAGTAGAATGAGCCTGGGGGGGATTTTCAGTCGATAACCCAACCCTTACCCGATTCTTCGCCCTCCACTTCCTCCTTCCCTTCATCATCACAGGAATTACCATCATCCACCTTACCTTCCTCCACGAATCAGGCTCAAACAACCCCCTCGGAATCTCCTCAAACTCCGACAAAATCCCCTTCCACCCCTACTACTCCCTCAAAGACATCCTAGGACTAGCACTCATAATTACCCCTCTACTTACACTAGCCCTATTCTCCCCCAACCTTCTAGGCGACCCAGAAAACTTCACCCCAGCTAACCCCCTAACAACACCCCCCCATATCAAACCAGAATGATACTTCCTATTTGCCTATGCCATCCTCCGCTCCATCCCCAATAAACTCGGAGGCGTACTAGCACTAGCAGCCTCAGTACTCATCCTCCTCCTAATTCCACTCCTACATAAATCTAAACAACGAACTATAACATTCCGCCCCCTATCCCAACTCCTATTCTGACTCCTAACAGCTAACCTGCTCATCCTCACCTGAATCGGTAGTCAACCAGTAGAACACCCCTTCATCATCATCGGCCAACTAGCATCACTTACCTACTTCACCAACCTACTAATCCTCTTCCCCATTGTCGGAACCTTAGAAAACAAAATACTCAACTACTAAATACTCTAATAGTTTATAAAAAACATTGGTCTTGTAAACCAAAGACTGAAGACCTCACCCCTTCTTAGAGTAAATTCAGAAAAAAAGGACTTAAACCTCTTTCTCCAGCTCCCAAAGCTGGTATTTTTAAATAAACTACTTTCTGAAACCCCTAAACAGCCCGAATAGCACCCCGAGACAACCCCCGCACAAGCTCTAACACAACAAACAAGACCAACAACAAACCCCACCCAGCAACCAGAAACAATCCAACCCCACACGAATAAAACATCGCAACCCCACTAAAATCCAACCGCACTAAAGNCNCCCCNCCTCCATCAACAGTCAACACCCCCCCCTTCCAAAAATCAACACCCCCCTCCCAAACTACCCCCAAAACAACCACCAAAACCAACCCCAATCCATACCCCACTACTCCCCAATCCCCCCACGCCTCTGGATAAGGATCAGCCGCCAAAGACACCGAATAAACAAAAACCACCAACATACCGCCCAAATAAATTATAAACAACGCTAAAGAAATAAAAGAAGCACCTAAACTCATCAACCATCCACATCCCACCACAGACGCTAACACCAATCCCACTACCCCATAATAAGGAGAGGGATTGGATGCTACAGCTAAAGCCCCCAACACAAAACTTACCCCAAGAAAAATCACAAAGTAGGTCATATATTCCCGCTTGGTTTCACCCCAAGGACTACGGCTTGAAAAGCCATTGTTGTTCTCAACTACAGGAACAACCCATTTTTTAATATAACTCCCCTATTGAATGCACCCCCCCCTTCCCCCCCGGAGGGGTATTCTATGTATATCGTGCATATATTTATATGCCCCATACATTATGGTCACGGTAATATATTTTGTATACGTACTAAGCCCATTACATGTAAACGGACATCCAATTTTACATAACATCTATCCCAACGTACAATCCATGCAATGCTCTAAGATATGGCCACTACATCAGCTAACCTTTCACATCACCCCCCAAGACACCTAACTATGAATGGTTACAGGACATACTCTTCAATATTCATGTATTATCCACATTTGGTTATGCTAGACGTACCAGATGGATTTATTGATCGTACCCCTCACGAGAGATCACCAACCCCTGCCCGTAATGCTAATCATGACTAGCTTCAGGCCCATTCTTTCCCCCTACACCCCTCGCCCCTCTTGCTCTTTTGCGCCTCTGGTTCCTCGGTCAGGGCCATCACCCGCTTTACTCCTGATTCCCTCACTTTCAACGAGGCCATCTGTGGATGGTTTTCCCCTTCTTAGTCCGTGATCGCGGCATCTTTACTCTTCTTTTGCTGTTGGTTCCTTTTTTCTCTGGGGCTTCTTCACAGGTTGCCCTTCACAGTGCCGTCGCCAGAGTCCTACTCAAGTGAAGCCTGGACTACACCTGCCCGCCGTCCTGTTCTAGACCTCTCGTGTCCCTCAATGATACGGTTTGCGTGTATTTGGTATCACCTTGACACTGATGCACTTTGGATCGCATTTGGTTATGGTTCTTCCCCCCCCCCGACAACATGGTGCTATTTAGTGAATGCTTGCCGGACATATTTTTACTAATTTTCAACTCCTCTATTTTCACAACAAAACTAGAAGATTTCCCACAATTTTATCTTTGTTTTTATTTAATTTTTTAAAACGTTTTTTTAAAAATTAATTTCATTTAAACAATTCGCTTTAACTCCACAAACTCATTTAACGTTTACCCTTCCGATAGAATACATATACACCATTCAATTAATCACTTTTTTTATTAATAAAACTCCACTACCAAACACATCATCATAAACATAAATTCATATTCCACACTTAAACCGTTAAAACAAACACTATTTATATTGTTAACATCACAACTAACCTAACCCCCCTCACTC